AGTAAAATGCCTGATTAATAGGGCTATTTTGATAGAATAGATAATGTACTAAAATTACTTTTACTTATAAATAATAGAATTAAATACTACTTCTTTTAGCTACAAAAACTAATGTTCAATTAAACTAATTTATAAAGATAAGCTAATAAAGCTATTGGGTTCATACCCCATCTATGTGAGTAAAATCTTACTTTTTATAATTTTTAACAAATTTTATGAAATAATATTTTTAGCCCTTTTAATAACAGGAACTACAATTGCTATCTCTTCTTCTTCGTGATTCACAGCCTGATTAGGACTGGAACTAAATTTATTAATAATAATCCCCCTTATTATTAATAAAAATGCTTCTCTATCAACAGAATCAGTCATTAAATATTTTCTAGTACAAGCTATATCATCTACTTTATTTATCGTGTTTTCACTATTAAACTTTTTATTTATAAAATCTAATTCAATAATTAATAGAGAAATTTTAATTACAATAACTTTAATAATAAAGGCAGGAATCCCCCCCTTGCACTTTTGATTTCCTCAAATTATTGAATATATAGAATGGGCTCAATGTTTTATTATAATAACATGGCAAAAAATTGCACCATTTTTAATGTTATCTTTTGTATTTAACAAAATACTAATTTACTTTATCTTAATAAGAGTAATTGTTGGAACTTTAGGAGGATATAATCAAAATTCAATAAAAAAAATTCTCACTTATTCATCTATTATTCACTCTGGATGAATAATAGCAATCATAATAATTAACGTAAAAATTTGATTTAATTATTTTACAATCTATTCAATTATTTTAATCAGTATTGTAAGAATAATTAAAATTTTTAATGTTATCTCTATTAGAAGACTAATAATACTTAAATCAAAAATTTTTTATAAAATCATCTTTTCCATGAATATTTTTTCTTTGGCAGGACTTCCACCATTCTTAGGTTTTTTAGGAAAATTCATAATTATCTCCTACCTTTTAGAATATAATCTTAATTTATTTATTCTAAATATACTTATTTTATCATCCTTAATTGGACTATTTTTTTACTCAAAAATAATTTACTCTATAATAACATTTAAAAGAAAAAAAATAAATTTTATTATACATCAAAAAAAATCAAACAATGAAATATTTTTTATTATGTTTAGTGTATTTAGTAATTTAATCATACCTACTTTTATTTTATTAACTTAAAAGTTTTAAGTTAATAAAACTAAAGACCTTCAAAGTCTTTTATAAAAGTAAAATCTATTAAACTTTAAAGTTTAAGTCATTTTTTTAACATCTATAAACTTGCAATTTACAATCTTATCATAGAATATTAAACCAAATCAAAAATTAAATGATAATAGAAAATAAAATTTCTTTTTTAAATTTACAGTTTAATGCTTATAAATCAGCCATACTATCGAACCGATGATTATTCTCAACAAACCACAAAGATATTGGAACTTTATACTTAATTTTTGGAGTATGATCAGCAATAGTAGGAACAGCTTTTAGAGTAATCATTCGTTTAGAACTAGGACAACCAGGAAGATTTATTGGAGATGATCAAATTTATAACGTCATAGTAACAGCCCATGCTTTTATTATAATTTTTTTTATAGTTATACCGATTATAATTGGAGGCTTTGGAAATTGATTAGTTCCGCTCATAATCGGTGCCCCAGATATAGCTTTTCCACGAATAAATAATATAAGATTTTGACTTCTTCCTCCTTCCCTAATACTCCTCCTTAGAGGAGGCCTAGTAGAAAGAGGAGCAGGAACTGGATGAACAGTATATCCACCCTTAGCTGCCGGAATTGCCCATGCTGGGGCCTCAGTTGATCTATCAATTTTTAGACTCCATCTAGCAGGAGCTTCTTCAATTCTAGGTGCAGTAAACTTTATTACAACAATTATTAATATACGAACACCTGGAATAAATTGAGATAAAACGCCATTGTTTGTTTGATCTGTATTTTTAACCGCCATTTTATTACTTTTATCCCTACCTGTTCTTGCAGGAGCAATTACAATACTATTAACAGATCGTAATTTAAATACATCATTTTTTGATCCGGCCGGTGGGGGAGACCCAATTCTTTACCAACATTTATTTTGATTTTTCGGACACCCAGAAGTTTATATTTTAATTTTACCTGGCTTTGGAATAATTTCACATATTATTACTTTCGAGAGTGGAAAAAAACAAACTTTCGGACAGCTAGGAATAATCTACGCCATAATAGCAATCGGACTTCTAGGGTTTATTGTATGAGCTCATCATATATTTACAGTAGGAATAGACGTAGACACTCGAGCTTATTTTACTGCAGCTACTATAATTATTGCAGTCCCAACTGGAGTAAAAATTTTTAGATGAATTGCTACCCTTCAAGGATCTAATTTAAATATAACCCCAGCATTAATGTGAGCAATAGGGTTTGTATTCTTATTTACAATAGGAGGACTTACAGGAATTGTTTTATCTAACTCATCAATTGACATTGTTTTACATGACACATATTATGTCGTCGCCCACTTCCACTATGTTCTTTCCATGGGTGCAGTATTCGCTATTATAGCAGGATTAATTCACTGATTCCCTTTATTTACAGGGACCTCAATAAACCCCCAAGGACTTAAAATTCAATTTATTATTATATTTATTGGGGTAAATCTAACTTTTTTCCCACAACACTTTCTAGGATTAAATGGAATACCACGACGATACTCGGACTACCCTGATGCATATTCTACATGAAACATTGTATCTTCTCTAGGAAGATATATTTCATTAATTGCAGTAATTATATTTAGTGTAATTATTTGAGAAGGGATATCAACAAACCATCCTCTAGTTAATTCATTTATTCACTCCTCATCTATTGAATGGATGTTAAATAATCCACCATCAGACCACACATATTCAGAACTAACATTAATTTACAAATTTTAATATGGCAGATAAAGTGCTTTAGAGTTAAGTTCTAATTATGAAAAACCAATTTCTATTAAAAATTCCTACTTGAGCAAATCTTGGGTTTCAAAATGCATCTTCCCCACTTATAGAACAATTAATTTTTTTTAATGATCACATTAGAATAATTTTAATCCTAATTATTACTATTGTAGGCTATAACTTATTTTCCACTTATTTTAATATAAATATTAATCGCAATATACTTGAGTCACAAAGACTTGAATTATTCTGAACCATCTCCCCTGCTTTTATTTTAATTTTTATTGGCGTCCCTTCAATTAAACTACTTTATCTTCTAGACGAGGTATTCAAGCCTTCTATTACAATTAAATCTATGGGTCATCAATGGTATTGATCTTATGAATACTCAGATTTTTTAAATTTAGAGTTTGACTCATATATAATTCCAGAAAATGAAATAACTAATAAATCATTTCGATTATTAGATGTAGATAATCGAACAACAGTTCCAATAAATTCCCAAGTACGAATACTTGTTTCTTCAACAGACGTTCTTCACTCATGAACAGTTCCTTCTTTAGGCGTAAAAACAGATGCTGTTCCAGGCCGATTAAATCAAATCAGATTTTTTATTAATCGACCTGGACTATTTTTCGGACAATGCTCAGAAATTTGTGGAGCAAATCATAGATTTATACCAATTGTTATTGAAAGAATTTCCTCAAAGAAATTTATTGAATGAATTAAAAACATAATTAACTCACTAGATGGCTGAAAGTAAGTAATGGTCTCTTAAACCAAAATATAACATATTAACAAATGTTTTTAGTGAAAAATATTAGTTAAATAAATAATATAAGATTGTCAAGCTTAAGTAACTTTTAATAGTATATTTTTATACCACAAATATCTCCTCTTAATTGAACCTTTTTATTTATTTACTTTCTAGCTCTTATACTTATAATAATATTTAAAATTTATTTTTTTAACTACCCAATAGCCCAGATAACCCAAAAAAAAATATTGATAAGAAAAACAATTAAATGACAATGATAACTAACTTATTTTCAGTTTTTGATCCATCGTCTTCTATAATGCTATTCTATAACTGAAATAGATCAATTATTTTTATTTTAATAATTTCACCATTATTTTGAACAATTCCATCACGAAATAATATACTATTCAACAAATTAACAAACTTTATTAATAGAGAATTTAAAACCTTACTAGGCCCCTCCTCATTTAAAGGAAGAACTTTAATATTTATTAGATTATTCCTTTTTATTATTTTAAATAACGTTATAGGATTGTTCCCATACATTTTTACAAGAACAAGACATCTTATTATAACTCTTTCCCTCTCCCTACCAATATGACTTATATTAATATTAGTTGGCTGAATTAATCATTCAAAATATATATTTGCTCATCTAGTTCCCCAGTCTACCCCTATCGTATTAATACCATTCATAGTAGTTATTGAAACCATTAGTAATATTATTCGGCCAGGAACATTAGCTGTTCGACTAATAGCAAATATAACCGCTGGCCATCTATTAATAACTTTACTTGGTAATCAAACCGCCCTAGCAAATAACTTTATTCTTGCAAGTCTACTAATTGTACAAATTATACTATTAACCCTAGAAAGTGCTGTAGCAATTATTCAATCATACGTATTTTCAGTATTATCTACTCTTTATACTAGAGAAATTACTACACATTAATGATAATTAAAAGAAATCACTCATTTCATTTAGTAGACCAAAGACCGTGACCCCTTACAGGAGCCATTGGGGCATTCACACTAACATCAGGAATTACAAAAATATTTCACTCATATTCTACAAATCTATTTTTTTTAGGAATTTTTATCTTAGGAATTACATGCTTTCAATGATGACGAGACATTTCACGAGAAGGGGCTTATCAAGGACTTCACACAAATATTGTTATTAAAGGACTCCGATGAGGAATAATTTTATTTATTGTGTCAGAAATTTTATTCTTTTTTAGATTTTTTTGAGCATTTTTCCATAGAAGTCTTTCACCAACAATAGAAATTGGAATACAATGACCCCCCATAGGAATTAGACCATTTAATCCATTTCAAGTTCCTTTATTAAACACTATTATTTTACTATCTTCAGGATTTACTGTAACATGAAGACATCATTCTATTATAGAAAATAACTATACCCAAGCTACACAAAGTCTTATTTTAACAGTTACACTAGGCATCTATTTCACAATACTTCAAGCAATAGAATACTGAGAAGCCAGATTCTCAATTTCAGATTCAGTATACGGCTCAACATTTTTTCTAGCTACAGGATTTCATGGAATCCACGTAATTATTGGCACAACATTTCTAATTGTATGCCTAGCACGATTAATTATAAAGCACTTTTCCTCTCACCATCACTTTGGATTTGAAGCAGCAGCCTGATACTGACACTTTGTAGACGTGGTATGACTTTTCCTTTATATAACTATTTACTGATGAGGAAGATAAACTATATTTTTAATATATAATAGTATATATAGCTTCCAACTATAAAGACCAAACTAAAGGAAAATATAATAATCTTCTTTATAACATCATTTACACTTTCATTAGTACTAATTCTATTAAATTCTTTAATTTCAAAGAAAAAAAAAAATGAACGAGAAAAACCTTCCCCCTTTGAATGCGGATTTGATCCAAAAGTATCTTCACGAATTCCATTCTCATTACAATTTTATTTAATTGCTGTAATCTTTTTAATCTTTGATGTAGAAATCACATTAATTATACCTATCCCCATTCTTATAAAGATATTTAACTTAACTTTCTGAATATCTATTATAGTAATCTTTTTAATTATTCTTCTTGTGGGCCTATACCACGAATGAAATCAAGGGGCCCTTCAATGAAAATTTTAGGATTATAGTTAAAAATAACACCTGGGTTGCATTCAGGAAGTACTATAAAAAGTTTATCTTTGATAAGAAGCGAAATACTGCACTCAGTTTCGACCTGATCTCTGGTCAATTTAACTTTGACCCTTATTTTAAAAGAATCTAAAGTTTAAGTATACCACTGTTAATGGTAATTAGAGAATCCCATCTTCTCCTTTTAAAATTTATTTATAAGAAAACTAAGAAAAATTTTAAGCTTCTAACTTAAATATTAAGCGGTTAAATTCCGTTTGTTTTCTTATTTTTAATATTAAGATAATATATTTTTATTATGAAAAAATAATGTTTTATATTAAACTATAAAAATTATTTAAAAAAGTTAAACTTTACACTAATATCTTCAATATTATACTCTCAATTAAGCTATTTAAATTAAATCACTAAAAAAATAAAAACAACAAATAGAAAAAAAATTATTAAATAAGATTTCAAATTTAAATTATTTAAAAAATCGATTTTTAGAGAACTTGAAGTAATCTTTAAATAAATATATTGCCCACTGTACTGTTCTAACCAACCATGATCAAAATTTTTTAACAGATATGATCCCATTTTTAAAACAGGAATAAATAAAGCAGTAGACAAAAAAGGTAATAACCACATTATTCCATGATGAAAAACTATTAACTTTATCTTTAATAATAAAAAAAAATTTTTAGTAAACATAAACATAAGCCTAATAACAAAAAAAAAAATTAAACCAACAATGACTAGAAGCTTTAAAAAATAAGGAAGGACAACAACAAATATAGGAAAATAAATTCAAGATATTATAGAACCAGAAAAAATTGATAAAATAAATAAAAAAAATATAGGATAAAACATTATTCTATCTTCTCCCAAGTAAAGTAAAGACTTAGGCCCTATATTCTTAAAGAATAAAAAAAAAATTAAACGAAAAGAATAAGTTATTGTTATTATTGTAGCTAAAAAAATAATTATTAAAAAAAAATAATTTATTGAACCCATTAAAAATATCTCTAAAATTACATCCTTAGAATAAAAACCAGATAAAAAAGGAAACCCACATAAGGCTAAAGAAGCACCAAAAAAATAAACTGAAATCAAAGGCAACCCCTTTAATAAGCCCCCTATAAAACGAATATCTTGAATATTACCCATCCCATGGATCATTACCCCAGCACACAAAAATAATAAAGACTTAAAAAGAGCATGACTCAAAAGATGGAAAAAAGATAATTCATAAAACCCTAGAGATAAAGTTATTATCATCACCCCAAGCTGTCTTAAAGTAGATAAAGCAATAATTTTTTTTAAATCATTTTCAAAATTAGCCCCCACCCCTGACATAAACATAGTCATCACTGAAACAAAAAGTAAAATACTTCTTTCCCCAAGTAAGGCATGAAAACGAATTAATAAATAAACCCCAGCAGTTACCAAGGTAGAAGAATGAACTAATGATGAAACAGGGGTAGGAGCAGCTATTGCAGCAGGTAATCAAGCAGAAAAAGGAATTTGAGCACTTTTAGTCATTGCCGCTAAAACAACTAAAAAAATAACCAACTTTAATTCAATAAAGTCCTTAACATAATAAATATAATAAAAATTTCAAGAACCAAAATTCAATATTCAAGAAATAACTAATAAAATAGCCACATCTCCAATTCGATTACTTAGGATAGTTAGTATACCAGCATTTGCTGACTTTTCATTTTGATAATAAATAACTAAACAGTAAGATACTAAACCAAGCCCATCTCACCCTAATAAAATTCTAATTATATTAGGCCTAATAATCAAAAAAAGTATAGAAATAACAAATAAGTAAACCAATATAATAAAACGATAGAAGTACTTATCATCAGCTATATATCTTGTTCTGTAAAATAAAACTATTGAAGAAATAAATAAAACAAAAGACATAAAAGAGAGCCTTATTCAATCAAATAATATAGTTATAATAATTATTCTAGAATTTAAGCTTAAAAGTTCTCATTCAACAAATAGAACCTTAGAATTTAATAAAAAAAATAAAGAAATAAAAAATATTCTTAAACTTAAAATAAATATTATTACAGAAAGATAAAAAGAAACAATTATAAAATTTTTAATTATCTAAAAATCAAAAATTATCTAAAGTTCCACAAACTCAAATTTTAAATTAAACTATTTAGATTAACTAATAAAAAAAAACTCCGAAACTAAAATCACTATGTTTAAAGGAACTACATGCATAAATAAAACTAAATACTCAACAAAAAAAGAATTTCTTGCCCCAACAACTAAAAAAAAATTTTTACCATGCTGTGAATAAGAAAACATAAAAATAGTGAAAACAGTTCCTAAAAAAGAGCCCAATGGAAAGATAATAATTATAAAAAAATCTAACCCCATAACGCTAGCCATCAAAAAAATTTCCGATAACAAATTAATTGAAGGAGGAGCAGAGATATTAGAAGCACAAAGAAGAAAAAAAAATATAGAAAAGACAGAAGAAACTAAAATAACCCCCTTATTTAAATAAATTCTTCGACTATGAGAACGTTCATAAAATATATTCACCATACAAAATAATCCAGAAGAAGAAACCCCATGAGCAATTATTATAGATAAACAACCAATAAAACCCCAAATATAATATGTATAAATACCACAAATAACTAACCCTATATGAGCAACAGAAGAGTAAGCCACCAAAGCTTTTAAATCATTTAATCGACAACACATTAAACCAACATAAACTATTCTTATTAAACACAATCCAACTATATAAGAGCTCACTTTAAAAAGAGTAAAAGAAATTAAATTTATTACACGATATAAACCAAATCCCCCTAGTTTTAATAAAACCCCAGCTAAAATTATAGAACCAGAAACCGGGGCCTCTACATGAGCCTTAGGAAGCCAAAGATGAAACATAAATAAAGGTATCTTCACTAAGAAAGCCATGGTTATACAAAAAATAAAAAAATAAGCTAAAACATTTTCTAAAATTATATAATCAAAAAATAAATAAACTAATCTACAATAACAATTATATACATAAATTAACCCCAACAACAAAGGCAAAGAAGCCGTTAAAGTATAAAACAAAAAATATACCCCAGCCTGAATTCGTTCAGGCTGGTACCCCCATCCTATAATCAGTAATAATGTAGGAATTAAAGAAAACTCAAAAAAGAAATAAAAAGACATTAAATTTATAGACATAAAGCTAAACAATAATCTTAAAAGAAGAATACTAATTATAAACAAAAAAAAATTACTAGAGTTATTACTATTAAAAACTATTATTCTACTAAGAACCATCAAAATACTAACTCAAATTCTCAAAAGCAATAAACTTAAAGAAAGACTATCGAATCCGAAAAGCCTATTTACAAACTTAAATCTTATACCACTAAACAATTCAAATATATAAAAAAAAAATATTAACAAATAGACATAACAAAATCCAAACTGATAAATCTTTTTATTTATAAGTAAAAACATAGGGAACAATAAAAAAAAAATAATTTTTATCATTAATTAACTAAACTATTAAAATTTTTAAAATAATCACCACCATGGGTACGTCTCATCAAAACTAGGATAGACAACCCTAAAGCCCCTTCACAAGCAGTTAAAGTAAGATAAATTAAAGAGTAAAGACTAAAAGTTAGTCATAAACAAAAAAAAAAAAAAAAAAAAATTCCAATCACCATAAACTCAAGCCTTAATAAAGCGGATAAAAAGTGCTCACGTTTAGAACAAAAAATTCATATTCCTCTAAACAACAAATATAAATAACAAAATTTTATTAAAATAAGTTTTTATAGTTTATCAAAAATATTGGTCTTGTAAACCAAAGATTAATTTTTTATAAAAACTTCAAAAAGAACAAATAAAATGTTATCCAAAATTCCCAAAATTATAATTTTATAAATTAAACTACTTTCTGATTGAAATTAAAATGATTATATTTATGTCTGTGATCCCAAGTACCCTATTTATTATATCTTCCCACCCCATTAGCATAATAATTGTAATTATTATACAAACATTTATTCTATGTCTATCACTATGATTAATATTAAACATTAGATGATTTTCTTACATTATATTTTTAATTTTTTTGGGGGGGATTATAATTTTATTTATTTATATTGCTAGGCTAGCATCTAACGAAAAATTTTTTATTCTACCAAAGCACTCTTTTAACCAAATTTTATTTATATCAACTATAATAATAATTTCATTAGTCACAGTCAATAGACAAATTAATAAAATAAATAAAATAGAATTCTCTGAAATAGTTTTTAAAATTTATTCAAACTCTTTAATAAATATAACTTTATTTACCATTTTTTACCTAATTTTTACACTAATTGTAGTTGTAAAAATAACATCCTTATTAGACGGCCCTCTTCGATCAAAAAATTAATGACAAATATTAAAAAAGATCATCCTCTTCTAAGAATTGTAAATAGTTCTTTAATTAGACTTCCAGCACCAATTAATATTTCAGCATGATGAAACTTCGGATCTTTACTGGGCTTATGTTTAATTATTCAAATCCTAACTGGCTTATTTTTAGCTATACACTACACTAGAGACATTTCAATTGCTTTCAATAGAATTATTCACATCAACCGAGACGTAAATTACGGCTGATTAATCCGGTTTATTCATGCTAATGGGGCTTCTTTATTTTTTGTATGTTTATATTTACATATTGGTCGGGGAATTTATTACTACTCCTTTTTATTACAAGAGACCTGACTTATAGGAGTAATCATTCTATTTGTAGTTATAGCAACAGCATTTATAGGATATGTATTACCATGAGGTCAAATATCATTTTGGGGTGCTACAGTAATTACTAACCTTTTATCAGCTATTCCTTATTGCGGTACTATTTTAGTTCAGTGGGTTTGAGGGGGCTTTGCTGTAGACAATGCAACTTTAACACGATTTTTCTCTATCCATTTTATTTTACCCTTTATTTTAAGAGCATTAGTAATAATTCACTTACTTTTTTTACATCAAACTGGCTCAAATAATCCTTTAGGCTTAAACTCAAGTTCAGACAAAATTTATTTTCACCCATACTTTTCATTAAAAGATATATTTGGTTATTTTTTAACATTAACCTTACTAAGAACAGTAGTATTACTCTATCCTAATGCCCTGGGGGATGTAGAAAACTTTATCCCAGCTAATCCTTTAGTTACCCCCGTTCATATTCAACCAGAATGATACTTTCTGTTTGCCTACGCAATTTTACGATCTATTCCAAACAAACTAGGTGGTGTAATTTCATTAGTTTTATCTATTGCAATTTTAATCATTATACCATTTTCACAGAAAAGAAAAATTCAAGGCATACAATTTTATCCAATTAATCAAGTAAACTTTTGGTTATTTGTTAATTGAGTAATCTTATTAACCTGAATTGGTGCACGACCAGTTGAAGAACCATATATTTTAACAGGGCAAATTTTAACAGTTACATATTTTTCATTTTATTTAATTAATCCTTTCTTAACGAAAATATGAGATAACGCTATTATAAAATAATTAATTATTTGACTGAATGTTTAAGTAAGTACCTTGAAAGTACTCAAAAAGAGTTTAATTCTCTTAATAATTTAAAACTTAATTAGCCCATTGTCTACACCCCTTGCCCTCCCCTCCCAATTTTTTTTACTTTCCTCCCCACTAAACCAAACCTATTTTACTTTAATTATAACAATAGCTAACTTATAAGTTAATGCTAAAACTATTCTTATATAATTTTGTTTAGTTATCCCCCGAAAACTATTTTACTTTAATTATAACAATAGCTAACTTATAAGTTAATGCTAAAACTATTCTTATATAATTTTGTTTAGTTATCCCCCGAAAACTATTTTACTTTAATTATAACAATAGCTAACTTATAAGTTAATGCTAAAACTATTCTTATATAATTTTGTTTAGTTATCCCCCGAAAACTATTTTACTTTAATTATAACAATAGCTAACTTATAAGTTAATGCTAAAACTATTCTTATATAATTTTGTTTAGTTATCCCCCGAAAACTATTTTACTTTAATTATAACAATAGCTAACTTATAAGTTAATGCTAAAACTATTCTTATATAATTTTGTTTAATATTAAAATATAAACTTTATTAAAGAAAAAAAAAACATTATATTTAAAGCCACAGGAAGATAAATTTTTCAAGCTAAATATATAAGCTTATCATAACGATAACGAGGTAATGTTCCACGCACTCAAATAAATAAAAAACAAAAAAAAATAGACTTCAAATTAAACAGAAAAAAAGTATTATACTCTAAACCACCAAAAAAAACTAAAGTCATTAAATATCTCATAAAAATAATTCTTCCATACTCAGACAAGAAAAGTAAAGCAAACCCTCCTCTTCCATACTCAATGTTAAACCCAGAAACTAGTTCAGACTCCCCCTCGGAAAAATCAAAAGGAGTTCGGTTAGTTTCTGCCAACCTAGAAGTTAATCAACAAAAATACAAAGGGTAAAATAAAAAAATAAATCAAATCATATTCTGATTTAAATTAAAAAATTTAAATATAAAAGAATTCAACAAAAAAATAATTCTTAAAAAAATTAAAGCTATTCTAACTTCATAAGAAATAGTTTGAGCCACACCACGAATAGCCCCTAACATTGCATAATTAGAATTAGATGATCAACCTCTACCCATTAAAGTATAAACCCCAAAACTTGTACAACAGAAAAAAAACACACCACCTAAAGAAAAATTAAACAACAAAGAATCATAAGGTACAACCGCCCATAAAATCATTATTACAAACAACGAAAATACAGGAGACAAATAATAAATATATATATTAGAATTTAAAGGAATTATCTGTTCCTTCACAAATAATTTAATGGCATCCCCAAAAGACTGTAAAATACCTAAATAACCAACTTTATTTGGCCCTTTACGAACCTGAATATAACCAAGAACCTTACGCTCCAACAACACAATAAAAGCGACACTTACTAAAACACCTACCAATAATAAAATATAAGAAACTAATCTAACCAAATAAATAATATAATTTATTAAAAAAAAATAATAATAAATAATATTAACTAAAATTAATATAATTTTATATTTAAGTTCTAAACTTAAAGCACTATTCTGCCAAATTAATATAAATAAAAACAATAAAAATAATTAATCCTTTCGTACTAAATTATGTAAAAAATAATTAAAAGATAGAAACTAACCTGGCTCGCACCGGTCTGAACTCAAATCATGTAAAAATTTTATAGTCGAACAGACTACCTTATATAAATGCTGCTCCATATAGGTATTTTAATTCAACATCGAGGTCGCAATCTAATTTGTCGATATGAACTCTCAAAAAGAATTACGCTGTTATCCCTAAGGTAATTTTTTTAAAATATTTAAACAAAGATATTTTCAATTTTTTTAATAAAGAAATTTAATATATTCATAAAATGCCCCATTTAAACTTTAAGAATATAATAATATAAAAATAAAATAAAATTCTATAGGGTCTTATCGTCTAACTAAAATATTTAAGTATTTTCACTTAAAATCAAAATTTTAATTTAATAGTATAAAAAGAAAAAAATCATTAAGCCATTCATACCATTCCCCAATTAAAAGACTAATGATTATGCTACCTTTGCACGGTCAAAATACCGCGGCCCTTCATAAATTACAGTGGGCAGACTTTACTTTAAAAATAATCTAAAAGAAATGTTTTTGTTAAACATTTGAATTTTTTATTGCCGAATTATAATACTATTTTTTAAACAATAAATTAAATAAAATAAAAATATTTATACTAATTTTTTAATTAATTATTAAATTAATTTAAAGAATTAAATAAATAATTAAATAGAAAACTTAAAAAATTAAAATTAAATAATTATAAAATATAACTTAAATTTTATATAAAGCTGTTTTTAAGCCTAATAAAAATAAATTAAACAATAAAATTTACTAAAAAGAAAATTATGAAAGATAATCCTTTCAAAAATTAAATAATAATTTTAAAAACACAAAATAAATAATATGATTTAAAAAAAATTAATTTAAAATAAATTTAATTATTTTTTAACTAGATATATATTAAATGAAATCCTTATAAGAACTAAATTAAAATTATTAAAATTATTTAACAAAACTAATTTTTATAACTTAAATCTTAATAATTCGAGAATAATTTATATAAATTAATTTATAAAAACACTTATACAAAAGGTAATAAAAAAAATATTTAAATAAAATATAAATTTCACAATTCTGATTGAATATATATAAAAGTTCTCTTTCGATAATTAATTAAATAAATAAATATAAAATAAAAATTATAAATTAATCAAATTATGTTTTACGAAAACAATCAATTTATTGTAAATAAATAGCTTAACTTCAAGCTCTAACTTGTAAATAATCTAGATTATTTTTCCAAAAAATCTACTTTGTTACGACTTTTCTCTTTTAATAAAGAGAGTGACGGGCGATATGTACATAATTTAGAACTCATTTCAAATATACTCTTTAATTAAATTACTAATAAATCCACTTTCAAAAAATTAAAAACAAAAATTAATCCATTTTATTATAAAAATAGTAACCCATTACTAACTTTATTATAATCTACACCTTGATTTGTTATTAACTTAATTAAACCATTAAAATTAATTTCTAAAATTAATTTTTTAAACAACGATATATAAAATATTAAAAAAGTAAGATAAACGTGGGTTGTCGATTAATGAACAGGTTCCTCTAAAAAGATTAAATTACCGCCAAATTCTTTAAGTTTCAAAACCAAAGAATTACTACTTAAATTTTATTAAAATTAAATAAAATAACTGGGTATCTAATCCAGGTCTATTGAATAAATTTAATATAAATAATTAATAAAATTATAAAATAATAAATTAAAATAATTTCACCTAAATAAAATCTAATTATTTTATAAAATTAATATAAAAATATTTTTATTAAAATTAAAATAATTAATTTAATAATTTGTATAACCGCAGATGCTGGCACAAAATAATCTTATCATTTATAAAATTTTATATCTAAAATTTTATATAATTTTAAATACTACCAAAATAAATATATGTACTTAATTTAATATATTAATTTTTAAGTGAGAATCAAACTTTTCTTTATTTAAAATAAAAAACTCTTCAATCACAACCTTTTTTAATAATTTTTTTTAGTATTTATTAAAAAAGGTTGTGATTGAAGAAAATTTTTATATGGTTTAACTTCATATATATATATATATATATATATATATATATATATATATATATATATATATATATATATATATTAAACATATATATATATATAATTTATTTATATATATATATTATGTATATATAAATTTATTATTATTTAAATATGTATTATATATATTTATTTTTTTTAATATAATGTTCAATATATGTATATAACGTGTGATAAACATTTATATTAATCTATTTAGTATATACCAAGAATTATTTGTAAAAAAACTAAATTTTTCTTTATAAAATATAGTATTAACCAAACAAAATTTTGGTTTTTTTACAAGTCTCGCACTTATTTACAGAAAAATATAGTTTTTTATAA